TATAAGACTAGGTGGGGTTATCACCTATTAACTACTTTGAAGGCAGAGAGTTTGATTAACTTAAGTCTTACTTTTGTAAGATGGCCGAGTGACTAGGCATTGGTTTGTAAAACCAGGTAGGAAAATTAAAATTTTTTTCTTACAAGGGGAGTAGCTATGGGAAAAGTGTTATATTTACGATATGATGATGCTCGTTTGACTCGGGCCTCTCTTAGGTGTCAGGGAATGATTCACTCTTTCAGGTTTGCAATCTGACGTGCTTATATACACTATGTCACCAAGAGGAAGAGGGTCGAACTCTTGATACAAAATTCAAAGTTTTGGGGGATACCTTTTCCCCACCTCTTATTTAGGTTGCAGCTTAATTGGTTGAGCATCTGGCCGTTAACCAGGAGGCGATGGGATCAAAGCCCTTTAACCTAGACGAGTTAAAAAAGCTAAAGGGGCCTAGCAAAGAGCCTAAAATTCTTGGGATCGGAGTTCAATTCTCCGTTTTAACTATGTTGAGTCTTTATAATTCTTTTCAAGGGTCTTTTATTAGCCCAATTTTGGTTGTTGTTTCTTTTTTAGGGCTTATTATCCCTGTTTTATTAGCGGTTGCTTTGCTTACCCTCTTTGAACGGAAGGTTATTGGGTATACACAGTTACGTAAGGGGCCAAACCTTGTGGGTCCTTTGGGTGTTTTGCAGCCTATTGCTGATGGTTTGAAGCTTTTTATTAAGGAGAATTTTAAGCCTTCTTCGGCTTCACCTATAATGTTTTTTGGGGCTCCTGCGTCCTTCTTTTTTATTGCTATTATTTTGTGGGGAGTTATTCCTTTAGGTTCTTCGGGGGTAAATGTTTCTTTTTCGTTGTTTTTTATACTTGCTATTTCAAGTTTGTCAGCATATTCTGTTCTCGTTGCTGGCTGAGCTTCTAACTCCAAGTATGCATTAGTAGGGTCTTTACGGGGGGTAGCACAAATTATATCTTATGAAGTTAGTTTTAGTCTTATTGTAATTCCTTTGGCGTTTTTTGTGGGGGGTTGAGGGCTACGTTCATTTGAGTTTCTACAAAATTTTGTTTGGTTTGTTATACCCTGTTTACCTCTTTTTTTTATGTGGTATATTTCTACGTTGGCCGAGACAAATCGTGCTCCTTTTGATTTAACTGAGGGAGAGTCTGAGCTGGTTTCTGGGTATAAAGTAGAATACTCTGGTGCCCCTTTTGCGTTGTTTTTTATTGGTGAATATGCGAATATAATACTAGTTAATGTTTTGTCTGCTTTACTGTTTTTTGGGGGTGGCAGACCCTTTTACGGGACTCTTTTAGGGGTGTTTTGTTTAGTTTCTAAGGCAGTGTTTTTAGTCTTTTCGTTTCTTTGGGTTCGGTCATCCTTTCCTCGTATTCGATATGACCAGTTAATGGGGGTTATGTGAAAGGGGTTTTTGCCGTGGTCTGTGAGCTTATTAATTTTTTATTTTGTTTCTATTTTTATAATAAGTTCCTTTCCCCCTTTTTTTTAAGTAAGTCTCTATGGTAGAGGAGATTAGCCGATAACTAATCTTTAACTTGTTCAACTCAAGTCTTACTTTTAAGGGGAGAATTTTGTCTCTTTATATAATAGAAGCTATGGTAAATCTTTTTTTTAAATTATTTCTTTTATCTAGTTTGGTTTTTGTGTTTATTTCAGAACATTGGTTAATAGTCTGAATTTGGCTAGAATGTATAACATTAAGGTTAGTAATCTTATTGCAGCCAAATCTGATTTCATGTCGAGGTCTTGAGTCAGTTTGTAAGTATTTTGTAGCTCAATCTGTGGCGGGGGTGATTATTCTTTTTGGGATTCTTTTACGGTTTTACGGTGAGAATTCTTTTTTTATTAGGGGATACTATAAATCTAGTTGTCATTTAGTTTTAATTTTGGGCTTACTTATAAAGCTTGCTGTTTTTCCGAGCCCTTTTTGATTTATAGATGCAGTGGGGGGAGTTCCTTTTTCTCAAAGGTTTTATTTAATAGTTGTTTCTAAGTTGTCGCCTCTTTATTTATTATTTTCTATTGTTGACAGACATTTGATAATTTTATTAAGGTTTGTAGGTTTAATTTCTGCTCTCACTAGCGCAGTTTTAGGAGTTAATCAAAGAAGGTTTCGTAAGCTGTTAGCTTATTCCTCAATTTCAAATCTAGGGTGATTCGTGGTGTGCTTGCCATTTTTAAGTGGGGGTTTAGTAGTTTTTTGTGTCTTAAGTTATATTTGTATGCTTGTTCCTGTGCTTTGAGCCGGTAGGCATTTTAACTTAAATTTTATGGTTAAGAGCTCAAAATTATATGGTACTCCAGCTAATAAGGTGGTGTTGTTAGTCTCACTCCTTTCTTTAGGGGGTTTACCTCCTTCAGTTGGGTTTTTCTTCAAGTGGGTCTTTTTTCAAAGTCTTGTAGATGTGAACCTTTATTGGGTTAGTTCAGTCCTTATTATTAGGAGCCTGTTTTCTTTGTTCTTCTATTTAATTATGAGGTTTAATATATATAGTTTAAGTTCTCCTAACTCTAAGAGTAGCTTGCTTTTTATATCTACCAAAAAAGCCCTTGGTTATACCTTTTGAGCTACTTTAGGTATTCTTTTTAGTATTAATTTAGTATTTTTTATGGGATTGTTTTGGGGAGTTTTAATATAGTTTATTGTGAGAATTAGTTAAACTATAACGTCAGTCTGTCTAACTGAAATTATCGGTTAGTATCCAGTATTCTCATATTATGACAGCTATTCGAAAGAATCATCCAGTAGTTAAGATACTAAATTCAAGATTGTGGGACTTACCAACTCCTTCTAATTTGTCGGTTTGGTGAAATTTTGGTTCTTTAATTGGTTTATGTTTAGGCGTTCAAATTATCACGGGTATTTTTTTGGCTATGCACTATACGGCTGATACAACACTTGCTTTTTCTTCTGTTGCTCATATTTGCCGAGATGTGAAATATGGTTGATTACTGCGTAAAGTTCATGCGAATGGGGCTTCTATGTTCTTTATTTGTATTTATATGCACATAGGGCGAGGGCTTTATTATGGGTCTTATGTTAATAGTATGACTTGAAATATTGGAGTTGTCCTTTTTTTGTTGTCTATTTTAACTGCCTTCTTTGGTTATGTTCTTCCTTGAGGACAAATGTCTTTTTGAGCTGCTACTGTTATTACAAACTTAGTTACAGCCGTTCCATATATTGGAGGGGATATAGTTCAGTGAATTTGGGGGGGCTTTTCTGTAGATAACGCAACTTTGCACCGATTTTTTGTCTTTCATTTTCTATTTCCTTTTATTCTCGCATTTTTGAGAGTTTTACATCTCTTATTTCTTCATGAGACTGGGTCAAATAACCCTTTAGGTTTACCTTCGGATTGTGATAAGACTCCATTCCATGTTTATTTTACGTCAAAGGATGTAGTTGGGTTTGGGTTTTTCTTTGTGGGTTTGGTTATGCTATCTCTCTTGTTCCCGTCAGCTTTGTCAGACCCAGAGAACTTTATTCCAGCTAAACCTTTAGTTACTCCTCCTCATATTCAACCTGAGTGGTACTTTCTTTTTGCTTATGCAATACTTCGTTCTATTCCTAACAAGTTGGGGGGTGTTATAGCTTTAGTGGGGGCTATTTTAGTTTTGTTTTTAGTTCCCGTGTTACATCTATCAGACCAAAATGCTTGTAGGTCTCGGCCTCTTGGTCAATTTGTGTTCTGACTAATAGTTGGTAATTTTTTACTTCTCACTTGGGTAGGGAGACAACCAGTTGAATATCCTTATATATTGTTAGGTCAGCTCGCGTCTTTTTTTTATTTTTTAGGATTTTTGGGTCTTAGTCCTATTACTTCATATGTTGAGAAGATTTTGAGTAGAAAAGTGTGCTTTGGGAGCTTGCTAGCGGTCTACTTTGTAAGTAGAAAGAGGTAGGTTTAACTCCTGCCCAAAGCTTTGTATCTTAACAAAAAATTTGGGGCCCCCCGCTCCCGCGAGTAAAAAAGGGACCCCTCAAGTGTTAAAGTAGTTAAAAGAATAACAGAGCTCTGAAGATGCTAAGATAGGGCGTTAAATTCCCCTCTTTAGCACTATTAATTTATGAATTTGGTTCTGGTTCTTTAAGTTGTGTAGGTTGAGGCTTATGCATGCAAGCTTTATAAGCATCACGGTAAGGTACGCACCTTTTTACTAGCTTAATAAATTTAACCTAGTCAAAGAGATTGTAAGGTTTAACTGTACTTTTTAAGGACAATATCCGTTAAATAGCATCACACCTGCAGCAATGAGTCCTTAACACTAACTGGGAGGTTGATTAGACCAAGTATATTATAGAAGGGGCTAAGTCTCGTGCCAGCAGCCGCGGTTACACGAATCCCTTCTCGCAACTAATTAAGCGGTTTAAGAAGACACACTTTTTATTAGAATAGAAGGTATTATTAAGTGTGAAAACTTTAATTTTATGCGATTATTCTTTATTGTTGTGGTACTTATTGATTTAAGGTGTAGACCCGGATTAGAGACCCGGTTATTCTTAAGTGTAAATATTTCGAGCCGGCGGAGTATAAAGGTGTCTTTGAAAAGCAAAGAACTTGGCGGTTGTCTATTTCTGATTAGGGGAACCTGCTCGTAAAGGATAGTCCACCAAAACCTTACCCTTTCTTGAAAAATCAGCTACTATATCATCGTCTCTAAGCACTTAGTCTAAGTTAAAGACAGCGTTTACCAGTTAATTTTGGGTTAAGTCAGATCAAGATGGTGCTAATGAAATGGGGAGTAGTGGGTTACATTAGCTCTCTGGCTTCGGATTTTTCTTTGCAACAGTAAAATGAAGTAGGACTTAATAGTAAAGTTGATGGAGAGAGACTACTTGAAATTAGCACTAGACTTCGTACACATCGCCCGTCGCCTGCGGGATAAAACTTGGAGTAAGTCGTAACATAGTAGGCGGACTGGAAGGTGTGGCCTGGAAAATTAAGGGAGGTAGTTTATAAATAAAATATGGGCTTTGGGAGTCTAAGAAGCCGAGTCGTTGGTCTTTTCTAAGTAAATGTATCATAGGGGTTATGGCGGTGTTTTAGGTGCATCTTACATTGGTTCAAATCCAGTCATTTACTACTTTTTTATAAGGTCATTTATATAGTCAGTTAAATTTATTATGTCTGATTTAAAAATAAAACAATATGTAGCAAATTTAGATTTTTAGTATGGTGTACAAAACTTAAACTTATTAGGCCCTTTATTTTGTACCGTGAGGGAGCATTGAAATATTAATTAAATAAAGCAAATAAAACAAACTATAATTTTTTACTTTTTGTATTACGGTAGAACAATTTAAAAAACCTTCCCGTTGGAAAACGAAACGGAACGATTTATTTTTCTCTTTAGTTTTTAGCTATGGTGTTAGGGTGTTGCAAAACTTCTAACAGGAGGGGAAAGTAGTAGTAAAATGTTAATCGTGTTCTGTGTTAGCTTTTTTATAAGGAATTAAGTATAAGCTTACCTTGGTTTATTCTAAGGGAGAAGCTCTCGGATGAGCGTGAGCTTCTTTGGGGATACAGCCCCGTAATTATAAGAAAGGACATTAAGAAGGGCATAATATAGGGTGAGTAGGTTAGTTTTAGCAACTCTCTCAAACAGTGCGTTGCAGCAGGCTTATTATAAGAATATCTGTGGTTCTCAGCTCCAATCTTGTTTTTTTTACTTATGCGAAGGAGTTATTCTTTTGATAATGTTTTAATGAGTAAGCTATTCCAGTTTTATATTATAACCTATAACAGATAACTATATATAATCAATCTGTTTGTTGTTGTATTCTTATTAAAGTTGGAACTAAAATTAACTACGTAGGAAAAGGAACTCGGCAAATATTTCTTGCGCCTGTTTACCAAAAACAACGCCCTTGGATTGTGATCAACGGGTTCTGCCTGCCCGGTGACTATATGTTAAACGGCTGCAGTATTCTGACTGTGCAAAGGTAGCAAAATCAATTGTTCATTAATTGTGGACTGGTATCAACGGCTAGACGACATGAAAGCTGTCTTTTTCTACTAAAGCTGAATTTTACTTTTAGGTGAAGAGGCCTAAATATTAAAGTGGGACGAGAAGACCCTATTGAGCTTTAGCTTCTCGCTAAGAAATTTTTAGCATGGAAGTTTGGGTTGGGGCAACCGGTCTTAATTTTAAAACAAGACCATAGTGTGTGTTGACTTGACTCAAGCTTTGACCCAAAACATTTTGATCATTAGAAAAAGTTACCTTAGGGATAACAGCGTAATTCTTTCTGAGAGTCCTTATTGACGAAAGAGTTTGCGACCTCGATGTTGGATCATAGTTTCCTAAGGGTGCAGCAGCTCTTGAGGGTTGGTTTGTTCAACCATTAAAGCTATACGCGATCTGAGTTCAGTCCGTCGTGAGACAGGACAGTTTCTATCTACTAAGTCTCTTTTCTTGTACGAAAGGACTTTTAAGAGGTAGCTAATAAATCATTTTATGCTATACTTAATACTTGACTAAAATAATATAGACAATTTTCGCTAGTATAGAGTTGTATTCTTAACTTCCAATTAAGAGGTCTAACATTGAGTTAGGCGAGCTTATATAGTTTAAAAGAACAACAGCCTTTCTCGTTGTAAGTCCCAGAAAGCTGGGTGTAAGTTATAGGGGTAGTTAAAGATATAACATTAGGGTTGCATTCTAGAATTGAGGCTAGCCTCTCCCTATTCGTAGGATATGCTAATATAAGCAACTAGACTCATGATCTAGGAATGAAGGTGTGATCCCTTCTCCTGCCTAAAAATTAAAAACCCCCCCCCCCCAAAAACTAAAAAAAAAAAAAAAAAAGCCCCCTAGCGAGGGAATTGGCTGTGATCTCGGGTGCCCCAGGTCGTCTGGAGGTTATTATGGGAACTATATGAAGTGGTTAGTTGGACGAGCCAATTGACGAGCGAGGCGAGGGAATTCCTTCCACGTTAGTGAGGCCTGTGGCGCATATGTGCGACACCATTACGTTTGGTCGGATAACAAGCCGCGGCGCAGCGGAGTGAGCCGCCCCCGGCACGTGCGTATAGTGCGGTCAGTGCAATTCCTTTAGGCATTGTGCCACTGGAGAGAGGATCGTAATGGTCCGAGCGGAGCGAGGTAAAAAAAAAAGAACAACCTTTGGTGGATTCTAGTCTGTGGAGCCTGGGGGCCCGTATCGGGGGGGGGTCCGGGGGGGGGGTGACGTGGAAACCGTTTTATTTAGTTAAGAGTTTTGCGCTCAGACAAGTTTCACATTTTTTGTGAGCCCGGTTTAGGGTTTGTTGTGGAAAGAGTGTGGTTAGGGTATTTTGATTGTAGTTTTCTGGGGGGTTACTTTTTCTGCGGTTACGGGGGATAGATAGTAGAATAAAAGGTGGGGGTCCCGATTTTGCCCTTCTAGAACTTTTAGTAGTCTTTAGCCCCATGGGGCTAAATTAGCTGCCGAAAGGCCGAGGACTAGTGTAGAAATGTTGTTTTTAGCGGTACTATTTCTTGAAGGCGGAGCTCTTTTTCTTATTTTCTCTTCCTCTCCTTTTTTTAGAGTGTTTGGAGTTTTAGCTCATTGTTTAGGCCATGCGGTTTTATTCGGTGTTATTGGTGCCCCTTTTCTGGCTTTACTCTTAGTCGTAGTATATGCTGGGGGTATGTTGGTGGTTTTCTTGTTCTCTACTATTTTATCTGCAGAGCAACACCCATCTGTTGACTGACCTTTTTTTATTCTTTTTTGGGCGAGTATCTCTGTTTTATCTTTTCCATTAGCCTTTTCTGGTTGAAGTCCTGTTGTGGGGGAATCTTACCAGGCGTTAATTATGGTGGAGAGCTTTTCGTTTCTTTACTTAGGTGTTGGCCTAGTCAGGCTATTTATTGGGTTTATTCTTTTGGCCGCTTTGTTGGCTGTTTTAGAGCTCGGTTTCGAGCATGGCCTAAAGAGTTTACGTAAGCTTTAAAAATTTTGTTGGGCTTTTTCTTTTACTTTTTTGTGTTCCGTAACAAAATTAAGTCTCCTATTTTCTTGTTTGCGCTTAAAAGAAAAAAAACAGCGACTTAAGTTTTTTATTGAATTTTTAATCTATTTCTAAGAATTGTGTTTATTTTTTTCTAAGAAAATAGGGTTAAAGTTATGAATATTGCTGTAGCGAGTGCTATTGGGGCTCCTATGTATTTTATTATATTTCCCCTCATGGCCTGTTGTAAGTGCCGTAACAGTCGAGAGGTTCTTTTAAGTGTTCCATGCGGAACTCTCATTGTTCACCCTTGGTCTAAGGTCCGTAATACGCCCTTGAGAGACTTAAAAAGGGTTATCTTACTTACATGGGTGTGCATAATCTGAACAAAAAATCATTTGGTTGCTAAAAATTGAACCGCGGCCTTTGATGAGAGTTTAGTAGCTTCTAGTAATAAAATAACAAAAGCTATAGCAGTTAATAATATAGGTATATTCTTTAATGTAATTGGTACTAAGAAAGGGGGGATATTAAATAGGCTTATTCTTAGTCCCCATCCTACTATCAAAGTTCCGAGCAGCAAACGGGAAAGTGCTTTAAGGAGTTTCTTTTTTTCTTCTTTTATTGGTATTAATGGGGATTTTTTTGGCTGGGGGCTGGTTATAAAATAAATTACTCGTAATCTGTACACAGCTGTCATTAGTGTTGCTATTAGAGCTAAAATAGTACTAATTCTTTTCGTCTGGGAAATTTGGCCCGCTTCTAAGATTAGATCCTTTGAGTAAAATCCTGCTAAAAAAGGTAGTCCGGAAAGTGCAAGAGATGCTAATACTACTGCTGTAGTAGTATACGGGGCCCTTTTGGCTGCTTTTCCCATCTTACGTATGTCTTGTTCATTTTTATACGAGTGAATTATTCTACCTGAGCACAAAAATAAAAGTGCCTTAAAAAATGCGTGTGTGCATATATGAAAAAAAGCAAGGGAGGGAATATTTAGGCCTACTGCTACCGCCATTAAGCCCAATTGGCTTGTAGTTGAGTAGGCAACAACCTTCTTAAAATCATATTGCGAAAGAGCGGCTCTCCCAGCAAAGAATGCCGTTAACGCTCCAATAAGACCTATCATTGAAAGTCCCCATGGGTGGTTTTCTATTAGGGGCGTTGTTCGAATAAGAAGGAATATCCCTGCTACAACCATTGTTGATCTATGAAGAAGTGCTGACACAGGGGTTGGTCCTTCCATTGCTGAGGGGAGCCATGGGTGAAGAATAAATTGGGCGGACTTCCCAGCAGCGGCTATTGTTATGCCTATAACACATCAAGTTGATATTCCAGTCGGGTGTTTCAAGAAAAGAATTTTTTGGAGGTCCCAAGAGTTTTTATATAAAATAGTTAGCCTTAGAAGTATTATTATCCCTCTGTCTCCTATGCGGTTGTATATTATGGCTTGGAGAGCCGCTCTTTTTGCATCTCTTCGGGTAAATCACCATCCTATCAAGATAAAAGAAAGGATCCCCACTCCTTCCCAACCAACAAATAAAAGAAAAAGTTTTTTTGAAGCTACAAGTAGTAGCATAAAAAATAAGAATAAAATTAGAATTCGAATGAAACGGGGGGCATTAGGGTCTGTAGCCATATAGTAGTGAGAAAATTCTATGATAGACCAGGTAACAGCTAAGGCCACCGAAAAGAACATGGTAGAAAAAAAATCAAAGACAAAAGAGCAATGAAACGATCCCAAATAACTCGAGAATCAACTGATTGAGGCAGTAGTAGCTGGGCACTGAGAAAATACTCAGCCGACGAGAAGGGCGACCGCGAAGCATGCGGAAAAGCCTAATAATGATATATTCTTAACTCTCCTTTTTTTTTTGGCACCAAAAAAGGAGAGGGCTAAGTATCTCCCAAAAGTTAAAAGTATCGAAAAGTACATTAACATCGAGAATATCACGAAGTTTAATCGCGAGTTCTTTGACTTAGCGGGCCAAGAACAAAACCATGATTCTCGGATTTACTAAGGTATTATTTCCATATCTTTAGCGTCACAAGCTAATGCTTTGTTATTAAGCTAAGTCTATCGTTTATGGTGCAATAATCTCTGGGCTGATTATTAATACAATTAGGGGTAGTAGGTGTAGTATTAGTGTCTTGTGTTCTCGCTCTGTGAGAATTCTTATTTTTGTTTTTCACTTGATGTTGGCTCCTGAGTTAAGGAGTTGGTAAATTGTTAATCTAAATACTGCTGTAACTGTAACTCCGAGGAAGGTAGGGAGGAAATTAACTATTTTATGAGCTACAATTGCGGATATAATAAAGGTTTCCCCCACTGCTTTTGGGAGGGGGGGTATTCCCATGTTTGCTGCAGCAAATACTAGTCATAATAAAGGTAAAATGGTAAACATGGTCTTTATTCCACGTCTTACTATTAGAGTTCGTGTATTTGTTCGCTCATAAAAGGTTTTTGCCAGACAAAATAATGCGGAGGATACGACACCGTGAGCAATCATTACAACCATTCCTCCCGCAAAGGCCCAAGAGGTGAGCACTCTTATACCTGCAATCATGAATCTCATGTGGGAAACTGACGAGTAGGCGATTAAGGACTTTAGGTCAGATTGAGTTAGACAAATTAATCCTGTTAAAAGTCCCCCTCAGCAACAAAAGGGTATTAAGATGGTGTTTATTAGGTTTTTGAAGGGAAAATAGAATAATGAAGTAAGTCGGATAAATCCATATCCTCCCATCTTTAGAAGTACTGCTGCTAGAATCATGGATCCTGCAACTGGGGCTTCAACGTGGGCCTTAGGAAGTCACAAGTGGAGCGAAAATATCGGAACCTTTACTAAGAAGGCTATCATGCAAAATAAAGCTGAGGCGTTTGATATATTTCCAAGGGCTTTTACTGAAGAGAGTTTTATTGATAAATGGTGGTTTGCGGAATATATATATATTAATCTTATAAATAAAGGTAAAGATCTTATGAGGGTATAAAAAACAAAATAGAGGCCCGCTTCAATTCGTTCTTGTTGGGCTCCCCAACGGGTAATTAAATAGAGAGTAGGTATAAGAGTTCCTTCAAACCCTAAAAACAAGCCTATGAATCTTTTTGAAGAAAATGTTATTATTAGAAATATGAGTATCGTTAATACAAGTAAAATAAATTTTCGTTTTTCTCTCTTTCTTTTTTTCTGGAGGTGAGAGATTTTAGCTAGCAGTGCTACTGGGATAAGTCATAGTCTTAGCCTTATAAGGGGCCTTTTTAGGTTATCAATAAGCATTCCTCAGGAGAGGTTTCTTTTTGGGTTAGCTGAGGTTACTCAGGAGGCTCCTAGCAATAGATTAAATGATCTGGCGGCTACAATTATAGGCCAAGTCTTTTTTTTTGGGGCAATTAGTATTGTCATTGCTGCTCCTACAATTCTTAGTAAAAGGGTTAACATTTTTATTCAACCCAATCGAGTCCTCCTTTTTCTCATTCGTATCAGAGTCCTATGGTTAATATCAGTAAAAATATTAATAAAATTGCTCCGGTATTAGTTCTTTCAATTAAAGAAGTAAGAAAAGGTAAAACTAATAGGAGAGCTATTTCAAGGTCAAAAATTAAAAATAAAATAGCTACTAGAAAAAAACGAAAAGAAAAGGGGAGTCGAGCAGATTTAATTGGGTCAAATCCACATTCATATGGGGATACCTTTTTTAGGTCTAGGTTCAAAATTGGTAGTGTTCGTCCTACTATATATAGGAGAGCTGTTAGTCTTAGCATAGTTAAGATATATCTATACATTGTGATAAAGAAGTTGGCAGATTTTGAAATGTTTTTAGCTTGAAACTAAAGTTATGCAGGTTTAAATCCTGTACTTCTTTAGGCTCCCCCTCATCAATAGATGCAAACAAAAAGGAAAATTCAGACTACATCAACAAAGTGTCAATATCATATAGCGCATTCGAACCCTACATGATGGTTTTTAGAAAAATGAGCCTTTGATAGGCGAGCTAAACATATAATTAAGAAAGTTGTTCCTATAACTACATGTAGTCCATGAAATCCTGTAGCTACAAAAAAAGTTCTCCCATAGACTCTATCGGCAATGGAAAACGGAGCTTCTCAGTATTCATAAGCCTGTAGAGAAGTAAATCATGCACCTAGTAGCACAGTTATAATTAGTGCTTTTAAAGCATCTTTTCCTTCCTTATTTCGTAGTGCATGATGAGATCAGGTTAAAGATGCTCCTGATGATAACAAAATAGCCGTGTTAAGGAGAGGAACTCTTCATGGTCTTATAGGTTTAATTCCACTTGGTGGTCAAGTCATCCCTATTTCTGCTGTTGGTGTAAGAGCTCTGTGAAAGAAAGCTCAAAAAAAACTTAGGAAAAACATTATCTCAGAAACTATAAACAACAAAAATCCTATCTTTAAGCCTGCTATAACATTTGTAGTATGCATTCCTAGAAAAGTAGCTTCACGTACTATGTCACGTCATCATAAGGTTGTTATAAAAGTTAGGGTTATTAGTCCAGTTAGGGCTGTAATAATTTTGTCTCCTTGAAATCAACAAACTAATCCTGTTGTTGTTGTTAAAGCTCCTATAGCTCCTGCAATTGGTCAAGGGCTTCGGTCAACCATGTGGAATGGGTGTTGGTGTTGGAAGTTGCTCTTCATTTTTAAGAAAAATTTTCTTCAAAGTATTTCTTAGCAAGAACTGTGAAAACTGCGGCTTGTATGCAGGCTACAGCTATTTCTAATACAAATAAGGTAATTAGAAGAAGTAGGCTAATAATCCCTAGGGGCGATGTATTAACTGCTTCTCATACTACACAAGAACATAAAAATATAAGTAAGTGCCCCGCTAATAATTTAGCTCCAAGCCGAAACCCTAATGTTAAAGGTTGTATACATAATCTCATTAATTCTATCATTACCATTAAAGGTATAAGTGCGGATGGGGTTCCCTGGGGGACAAGGTGTCTTATCTTGCCTTGCCATTTATGTCATATTCCCATTAGTTTTATCCCTACCCATAAAGGTATTGAAAGGCTAAATGTTACTCTTAGGTGTGACGTTTGAGAAAATGTATAGGGAATTAAGCTTATTAGGTTATATCTGAGGCAGACAATAAAAACTGGGGCTAGGATTTGAGATCATCTTGTCTTCATCCTTTGAGGTAATAAATTTCTGAGAACAGTTTTAATTGATTTCTTTAATACTCTGTTTCGGGTGGGGGTTCAATGAGTTGTTGTTAAGTAAGCCGTTCATCTTACCGCGAGACAGGCACCTAATGCGGTTAATGATAGAGGCCCTAAGAATGCAGGGTTAAATTGGTCAAATATGTTTTTTATCAAGGTCATTTTCTAAGTTGTTTTTTGAAACTTTTGGTAGTTTCTATTTTTGTTCTTATGTCCTTAGTGGTGAGCAAAATTGATCTTTTTAGCATAAGGAGCATGATAAATATTATTCTTCATTTTGTAGTACATTTGACTATCCAAAGGGTAAATTCTAGTTGGGGCATGGTCTAATGGAGGATAATTTAGTCTCCTTCGTAGGATTAAGAGTCCTAAGCTTTTTCTTAAGCTAATTAAACTTTTGTTTATTAGTCTTCTTCTGCAACAGTTGAACATCAATTATAAAATTCATTACGTGGTACAGCTTCTACAACTATTGGCATAAATCTGTGTTTTGCACCACAAATTTCGCTGCACTGACCGTAAAAAATTCCTGCACGTTCTATTTTAACATAAAGTTGGTTGAGTCGTCCTGGAACTGCATCCATCTTTACCCCTAGGGAGGGAACACATCATGCGTGAATAACATCTGTAGAGTGTGTTACAACTCGTATGTTAGTTTTAAGTGGCAAAATTAGTCGTTTGTCTACTTCTAAAAGCCGGGGGAGTCCTGAAGTTGTTAAATCTTCTGTTTGGATCATATAAGAATCTATTTCTATTCGGTTTTGGTCCCAAAATTCATATGTCCAGTATCATTGGTGTCCAATAGACTTTACGGTAACTTCAGGGTTTATTCCTTCATCCATTCAATATAGGAGCTTTATGGAAGGAACAGCTAAAGCTATAAGAATAAATCTTGGAGAAACGGTTCATCAGAGTTCTATTTGTTGCTTTTCTATCAGCTTTCAAAAGGAAGGTAACTTTTGAGTTAATAACATTAGTGCGTAAACAACTAGAATAGTAATAAAAATTATAAATGACATCGCGTAATCGTGAAATCAGAGAAATTGCTTCATTATGTATGAGGCTGGGTCTTGAAATCCAAGTTGGAGGGGGGTTGACATTTTTATTTCTTTAGCGTATTCAATTTATCTACTCTAGTACTTGAGAATTTCCGTGATAGTAGAGCAATTAGTGAAATACCTATTCTAGCTTCCACGGCTGAGAGGGTAAGAATAAATATAGAAAATTGGGCTAGTTTAAGTTTTCTATGCTCAAATCTTATATACACGTTAAAAACTGTTAATTTAAGCAAAATTAGTTCTAGAGCAAGTAGAATGGTTAAAATATACTTAGTGTTATATATTATACTAATCCCGGCAAGGATTATGACGAGGGTTATAAGAATTATAATTTTCATTAGGAAAGCCCTAGCAATTTAGGATCTTAGGAGCCGAAATCCTATGTTTTATTAAACTAGCTTTCTACTTGTTGGTTAGTATTAGTGCTTCTATGTTCTTAGTACTAATAGGCATTTCTTTAAATGTGTGGTCTTGGGGTGGGAAAGAAGGATAGTGTCATTCTAATCTATTTGATATTTCTTTTGTGTGAGTTCTTTTTTTATTCATTGTTAGAGACAGGGCAACAATAGTTAAAAATCCTATTGTGCCTATAAAAGATATAAGTGATCCTAATGAGGATACCGTATTTCAAAAAGAAAATGCGTCTGGGTAATCAGAATAGCGTCGGGGCATCCCGGCCAACCCTAAAAAGTGTTGGGGAAAAAATGTGAGATTAACTCCAATAAACATTAAAAAGAAGTGAGCTAGTGCTCTTGCTCGATCAATTGTGGCTCCAGTAAATAAAGTAAATCAGTGGTTGAATCCTGCAAATATAGCAAATACGGCTCCCATAGAGAGTACATAGTGAAAATGTGCTGTTACGTAATAAGTGTCATGCAGTGCTACATTAAGGGAGGATTTAGATAGAATAATTCCTGTTAGTCCACCAACAGTGAATAAAAAAATAAATCCAAGGGCTCAAAAGATGGAAGGGTGCATCTTTCTTACGTGAAAATGAACACCTTGTAGTGTTGCTAACCAACTAAAAACCTTCACACCAGTAGGTATGGCTATTATCATTGTGGCAGCGGTAAAATAAGCACGTGTGTCCACATCCATTCCTACAGTGAACATGTGGTGGGCTCATACTATAAATCCAAGGATTCCAATCGATATCATTGCGTACATCATTCCTAAATATCCAAAGGGGTTTTCCTTTCCCATTCGGTTAGCTACTACATGAGATATTATCCCAAATCCTGGTAATATAAGAATATATACCTCTGGGTGTCCAAAAAACCAAAATAAGTGCTGAAATAATATGGGATCTCCTCCACCTGTGGGGTCAAAAAATGTTGTTTTTATTTTTCGATCAGTTAATAGCATAGTTATAGCTCCAGCTAGTACGGGAAGAGACAATAGTAATAAAATAGTAGTTAAAAAAATAGATCATACAAAGAGAGGGAGCCGATCCATTGTCATTCCAGGTCTTCGCATATTTATTATAGTCGTTATGAATTTTATGGAAGCCATAATTGAAGATGCCCCTGCTAGGTGAAGGGAAAATATCGCTAAGTCTACACATCCTCCGGCATGTGCAGTGGGGCCCGAAAGGGGAGGATAAACAGTTCATCCTGTTCCGACTCCTCCCTCGTTGGCAGCTGAAGCTAAGAGTAATATAAAAGCTGGAGGAATTAGCCAAAATCTCATGTTTTTCATTCGAGGAAATGCCATATCAGGTGCTCCTAGCATTAATGGTACAAGTCATTTTCCAAATCCTCCTATCATTATAGGCATAACCATAAAGAATATCATTACGAAGGCATGAGCCGTTACCATAACTTTATAAATTTGGTCATCTTGTATTAAAGAGCCTGGTTGAGAGAGTTCAACTCGTATAATTTTTCTCATGGCTGTTCCTACAGTTCCTGCTCAAGCACCAAATATAAAATAAAGGGTTCCAATATCCTTGTGGTTAGTTGAAAACAGTCATCGTTCTAAGTTAGTAATCTTTGTTTTTGTTAGTTTAAATTTTTTCAT